ATAATTTTACTAATTTCATCTGCACGAATGGTTACCATGAAAATTTCTTAATTTTATTTTTTTAGAAGAAAAAAATAATGCCTATACTCTATTTTATAATAGAAAGACTAATCAGTTATTTTATCTTTCATCGTCCCAAACATGCCAATATAAGCACTGACAGTACGTAAATGTAACTCGTTGTTCAAGCAACTCTTTAGAGTTCCTAGAGCTCCCTGTAAGGCTTGTTGTAAAACCCGTTGTCGGACTTGAATAATCACTCTTTGTTGTTGAAAATGAATGGCTTCGTTTTTGTAATTTTCTAATTGTTCCAAAGTCGTATAAATTGAATAAATTAAATTCAATTTTTCTCGTTCGATCTGAGAATAGCCATTCACCCGAAAACGATCTGCTTCCGTTTCGACTTTCCTTAAGCGGGCTTGGGCTTTTTCCAGCTGTTGAATGGCCCCTTCCCGTAATTCTTCTGAGTTTCGAATAGTTCTCAAGATTTTCTGTTTTCGATTTTCTAATAAATGACTTAATGAAAGTAGACTCTCTTTCCATTGATTGCAAAATGTCAAGGATCTCTTCCCGAACCAAACATGAATCTTTCGATTCATTTGGCTCTGACACTGAATTACTAATGGGAAATTTACCAATTTTTTTTGTAATGAGCCTATCCTCTCTTCGCTTTTTTAATTTTAAAAATATTGAAAACAATAACCAATATAAGACCAGAATATTCGGAGGACTCTTCTGACCAAACAAATATATGTCAGCAAAGTTGTTTTTTTTCTTGAAATCCAAAGAATTCTTATTGATTAATACATAGGTAATCGATAACGCATTGTACAAAAGGGAGGGTAAAATTAACCCGTTTTTGAATTTCTTGCCGTAAGTAAATAGGATTGAAGCCATTTTATCGACATGAGTGTTCAATATCGAAAAAAAAATGTAATAATTTAATCGAAACCATTGCATTTCTGTATTAACATAGTGGTAGAAAGAGTACAACACTGCGTCAAGACTTGAAAGTATGCACTTTAACCATGGTAATAGTCCAAAATTATTGGTTAATAGAGAATCAAAGTGGATTACCAATAAATCGCGAAATGCTATAGTTCTTAAATATTTTTTCTTAAATAATTGAAAAAATTTCATTAATTCAGAAGTAATTTTCAGAAGTAATTCGCGGGATGATGCACATTTTCTTAGGTATAAGTAAAAAGTGCAGTTTGGTTGGATCCAATCTATTCTTTGAAATAAACAACTCGCACACACTCCCTTTCCAAAAAAAACCAATACACCTAACACTACACTAAGATTTATTGGATTTGTTGCTAAAATATCGGTATTAAACCCGAAACTTCCGGCGGATGGCCAGTAGCCCAAACAAAGGAAAGAATCGGTTATATTTTTCATATGATCTCATCTCCTCTTATGAATAGACTAATTATCTTTCTAAGATTCCTATATTAGTTAGATATATATATAGATAGATCTATCTATATATATATATCCATATATTATTTGGATTGGTCAATCAATTGGAAGATTCCCTAAAAGAATGATACTTATTCGAATTAGATACCAGTTCTTATATCCATTGCAAAATCTCTCAAGTTTTAACACTTGAGAAAAATTATCTTAAAAAAAAGGGGGGGTCATTGGACTAAAAAAGAGAAGAAAGAGGGCGAATCAGTATGTGAATTCTTCACCTTTCAATTAGTCCTTCCCCTGTGTTCTTGTCCGAACGGATAAATAATTATAGGAGTGAAATATTAATATAAATAGAATTCGAAAAAGCAAGACCGGTAAAGCAAGTCCACGGAAAAAAGGATATGTATTTCTATTTTTTTAGGATTAAACAAAAGGATTAGCAAATAAAAGTGCTAATGCTACAACCAGTCCATAAATTGTTAAAGCTTCCATAAAAGCCAAACTAAGCAATAAAGTACCTCGTATTTTTCCCTCTGCCTCCGGTTGTCGTGCAATCCCTTCTACAGCTTGCCCTGCAGCAGTGCCTTGACCAACCCCAGGTCCAATAGAAGCAAGCCCTACGGCCAACCCAGCAGCAATAACAGAAGCAGCAGAAATAATTGGATTCATGATAATTTCCTCGTAACCTAAATATAAAATAAAGAAATAGTTAATGATATAATCAACCAATAAATTATGACTTAATTTTTCAATTATCAAGATTTATTCGGTTTAAAGTAATTAATAAGAATTCCGAATTGAAAATAATAATAGTTATTGAACTCTACGAATTACTTCGAGATTTATTTTTTCGTCTCTACCTACATACATAGTTTTTTTTTGTGAATATGTAGAACCTTTGTTCTTATCCTACCTTCAATTTGGAATCATTCTTTGAATTCTTCGTTTTTTTATTCCATTTTTTTAGTCATTGAATATTCAATTCACAATTCGAGATGAAACGGAAAGGCTTTGTTTTTTAATCCCTATCGAAATTTACAGTAGTAGCGGGGCAATTTTAGATATAAAATATTAGTTATTTTATATAATATATATGGATATGGTTAGTTCATATATAACTAGTTCATATAGAATATCCTATCACATATACGTGGGTTTCTTCTATCCTGTAAACCAATTATTTTGTGTTTTAGATTCAATCGAATTCGAAAATCATTCTTTGAAACCTCAAAAGAAAGAGTTGTCTTATAGTGATCCGATTATATACACCCAGTTTGACCCCCCGCACTTATACTTTATTTGTTATCTTGTTTTTTTAAGCTCTCCTCCCCCTTTTATTATTACCCCATATGGATACAATCAATCGAAATAAATTCGTTAGATTTAATTATTGTTTCATAGAAATATTGGAATTTGGGTGATCTAAATGTTATTTTTTGAATTCTCTTTTGGTCAATCGTTGAATTGAATGTAACTGAAACGGGAATCTCCTTTAGTTCTATATAGTATCTTTTTATCACACGCCGTAAACGTAAATATCATACAGAATTCTAATTATGGCTCTTAATTTTTTTATTTATTATTTTTTTTTTGAATATCCAATATATACTAATATATGCTAATATATGCTAATCGAATATCTATCTATATCTATCTACCTATATCTATATAGATATAGGTAGATAGATATAGATGTTTACTAAGTAGATTATATTGAGCCGCAATATATGTGCGGCAAGCTAAACGAAAAGGACTATTTTGTAGAAAACTGGTCAATGATGGCCTTCCATGGATTCACCTATATAAGCCGCAGCTAAAGTAGCAAAAATGAGAGCTTGAATACCGCTTGTGAATAATCCAAGGAACATGACAGGTATAGGAACTACTAAAGGTACTAAAGAAACAAGAACAACAACTACTAATTCATCAGCTAATATATTTCCGAAAAGTCGAAAACTAAGAGATAAGGGTTTTGTGAAATCTTCTAAGATGTTAATCGGTAAAAGGATTGGGGTTGGTTGGATGTATTTATTAAAATAAGCTAATCCTTTTTTTGAAAGACCCGCATAGAAATATGCAATTGATGTAAGTAAAGCTAAAGCAACGGTAGTATTTATATCATTTGTGGGTGCAGCTAACTCCCCGTGAGGTAATTGTATGATTTTCCAAGGTAAAAGAGCCCCCGACCAATTAGAAACAAAAATAAATAGAAACAAAGTTCCAATAAAAGGAACCCACGGACCATATTCTTCTCCAATTTGAGTTTTGCTCACGTCTCGAATGAATTCAAGAACATATTCAAAGAAATTCTGACCGAAAGCGGGAATGGTTTGCAGATTTCGAATAATTAGAATGGCTGAAACCAATAAGAGAGCAATTACAACCCAAGAAGTAATAAGTACTTGGGCATGTACTTGGAAACTCCCTATTTGCCAATAGAAATGTTGACCTACTTCCACAGCAGATATATCATATAATCTTTTTAATGTGTTGATAGAGCATAATAAAACATTCATATTGTCCTGTCCTCTCAAAAAATAAGAACTTGAAGGGGAATTATTTTTATTCAAACATCTCCTTTCCTTTTTTATTTGTCTACTTTCATTTTTTATTTTAAATACCGCGACTAATCACATAAAATTTGTGTTTGTTCTTTTTATATTTATATTATTTATATTTTTATTTTTTGTACAATTTATTACTAGTATAGTAATCGATTCCCTAAATCTATGAACCCCTCCAACTAAATCCAATAATTTTTTTATTTTATTATTAATCAAGATTATCGTATATAGCTAGAACGGCCCTCACAAATTGCAAATACTAATTTGTTAAGAATTAATCGAATTGAGGCTATAGCATCATCATTAGCTGGAATTGAAATATCGGCGAGGTCCGGGTCACAATTTGTATCGATTAAACAAATTGTTGGAATTTCCAAAGTTATACATTCTCGAAGAGCCGTATATTCTTCTTGTTGATCGACGATTATTACAATATCAGGTAACCCCGTCATATATTTAATGCCGCCAAGATATGTTTCCAAATGAGCTAAATGTCTCTTCAATATAGCGGCATCTCTTTTTGGAAAACTATTGAGTCTCCCCGTCTTTTGTTGCATTCTCAAGTCCCTGAACTTTTGAAGTCGTGTTTCTGTAGTATACCAATTCGTTAACATACCGCCGAGCCACTTTTTATTAACATAATGACACCGAGCTCTTATTGCAGCCCGTGCTACTGAATCCGCTGCTTTTTTTTTTGTACCAACAATTAAGAATTGTTTTCCCTCACTTGCTGCATCAAAAACTAAATCACAAGCTTCTGATAAAAACCGAGCAGTTCTAATAAGATTTGTAATATGAATACCCTTACGCTTTGCAGATATATAAGGTGACATTTTAGGATTCCATTTTCTAGTACCGTGGCCAAAATGAACTCCTGCTTCCATCATCTCTTCCAAGATTATGTTCCAATATCTTTTTGTCATTTATATTTATCCCCACACTTTTCTTTCATTTCAAAATCGAAATTCTATAAATTTTTTGAAATGAAAGAAAGAGACCCGGTATACTGAAATAGAAATAAGTGTTCCAAAGGAACCTTCTCTTCTACCGAAGATTGGCCTTTGATAAATGATCGGGCCATTTTTTCTATTTAATATTTAATATGATTATTCTCTTTATTATCTTTCTTTTATTATACAAAATAAAATGACCGAAGATGAATCCGCTCTTAAGAATCATTATTTTAGGAATTATTAAATACTAGATTGCTGCGATGTATCGCATAAATTCTTTGAAACAAAAAAAAAGAATTCTCTGTGGTGAAACAAAATATCTCTCATTTCGCCCTCAAATAAATTCTTTTATTTTGTTTCCGAGGTCATCTTGTTATATTGCCTTTGCTTTGAACGGTTCATTATTCTTTTGAATCCGGTACCAACAGGTATCATTCCCCCTAAAACAACGTTCTCTTTCAGACCTTTCAACCAATCTATGCGCCCCCGGAGAGCGGCTTTTGATAAAACTCTAGCAGTTTCTTGAAAACTTGCTTCAGATATGAAACTTTGAGTATTCAGAGATGTTTTTGTTATCCCCAATAATAGAACTCGATAGCAAATCGCCTCTTCTAAGGAACGCCCTGCTCGTTCGGCTCGCAACAATCCAATTAGTTCACCGGGCAAAAAAACATTAGACATTCCATCTTCGGAAACCAAGACTTTTGATGTTATTTGACGCACAATAATTTCTATATGTCTATTATGAATGTGAACTCCCTGGGATCGATAAACTTTTTGAATTTTATTAACCAAAGAAATACGACTTTGCGCTATCGTTAGCTCAGCACCAATCAAGAATCCCCAAGGAATGCCAAGAATTTTTGTTATACGCCCATTCCAAGTATCAACTCTCTTTTCTAGGTTCATCGATATTGAATCAATCGAACGAACTTCTAATACCTGTTCTACTTTTGGAAGACCTTGTGTTATATCACCCGATCTCGATTTTTCATAGATAAATGTAACTAATATATCTCCTTCAGAAAGTATTTCCCCATAATGGCCATGAACCGTTGCTCCAGGAGTCGCCAAATAAGGGTTAGCCGATCTTATTCCTACAGAATCCATTTGAACTGTTAGAATTTGACCCGATTTTAGGTGTGGTGCATTTTTCGTTTGAACTATACATACATTTTCGCAAATAAATTGACCAAGACTCATTATTGTAAACGTTTTTTCACAATAATTATGGTGGAGAAAATGCCAATTCAAATAGAATGGATTTAAAATGATGTTACTACACAGATCAGGTTTATAAATTCTCTCGTTTTCGTCCAGGAAATAATATTGGAATACTTGAAAAGTTTCTTTTAATTTGTCAAGTTGCCCATTTTTAATTATCGAGATCTGATTATGAGTTATTAAACGGTAAAAATCAAAATGGGCAACTTGAGGGGCTATTCCTAAAGGACCTAACGAATTTTTAATTGGAATCATAGCATCTCTTTGAATTTGATTAATTCCCTCTTTTATCCCATTGTAATATTTTCCATGGTTGAATGATCGTATTTGAAAACAATTCGATGATGACAAAATTATCAAAGATCGGCATTTTTCATTTCTATTCAACAACATACGAATAGTTCCATGATTTTTACTAAGTGATTGTTGAATTTTTTCCCTCGAATCAATAGAAAAAAATGGATTGATGGTGGTGCGGTCCGACTCATTATCCAAGATAAATCTTGAACCGGGCGGATTATTCCTTTTTCTTATATATGAAATATGGGATTTCACTAAGTCAATTCTTAAGAAATATCTAACCAAACCTTTTATACTTATTTCAACAAAAGAAGCATGCGCATTTTCTATAGAAGAAAATTTTTTGTCTTGATCCCAATTTAAGACTAAACAAGTCCTAACTAATTGAATACTTGTATCAGAAATTCCCCGAATGGATTTTCCATTTCCAGAAAGAATATAATTAATAACTTTAAGTTCCAGATTATCTCTTTCTTGGAACATATCTTGGGGAAAAAGTTTTACTAAATTGATCCTATCCGCTATTTCATATAAAATTACCGGTCGAACCAAAACAAAATACTTTTTTTTCGTAATTGTGATCCATTGGACATAGATCCAATTTTTCATTTTTTTTTCTTTTGAATTTTTTTTTACCGTTCTTGGTGGTATCAACACGGCACTGTGTCGGGATATCTTATCCATTTCTCCGGGAAAATAGATATCCCCGGAAAATATTTTTAATTCAATCTTTTTTTTTTTCTTCTCCAATCGGACCAATCCCCTTACTCGACTTCTTATATTTAAAGTGATTAGTGTATCTACTTCAACGATACTATTGTTCCGTACCATTATGGAAGAAGATTCTGGTAAAATATGCACTTCCTCGGGAATGAAAAAAAATTGATCTACTTTAATTTGGTATTTTGTCTTAAATTCTTTAACTCCTTGATACTCAATTAAAAAATCCTCTTTTTTAAAAATGGAATTTATACCTATAGTCCTATATTTAGTAATTCCCGAGCTCTGTGTTCGGTATTGAGGATCATCGAAATAAGCAAGAATGCTATTTCTACGAAAAATACCATTGATTGGTATTTCAATCGAGATACTGGAAGCTAACATTAGCTCTTTGTCTCGTTCTTGAATCGATTGGAATTGAAATGGAATAATTAATCTATTTCTCCGCCTCTTTGCTAATAAATCCGTAGTATCATGGAAAATAGTAGGATGTGTAAAATGACAATGATCTATAGATATGATTTGATTAAATATTGAATAATCTGAAATCCTTCTTTCTTTTTTATCAGAAGGATTGAAACGAAACAATTTATGTCTTACTTTTTTTTTACTTGCTAAAAGGTTACAAAAATCTCTTTCTCCAGTAGAAAGATAATGAATGTTCATTTGATCTTGATCTTTTCGGATTGAAAAAGAGACTGAACCGGACCTGTATGATTTTCCTGATAAAATCCATAAATGACTTGTTTTTGGTAAGATATGGACATTACTATATCTAAATTCTGATGCATGGTACACATCGGTACTCCAATGCATTTCTCCTTCTAAGTCAGAATAGACATGTTTTCGAACTTTTTCTTTTAAATTAAAAGTGTATGTTCCTGCGCGAATCTCGGCAATTACTTGTTCTGATTTTACATATTGATTGTTTTGAACTAATAGAAAACTTTTTGGTGGAATAGTCACATTATGTATAATATCACCACTTTCAATAGTAACATACAAATCTATATAACATAGAAAAGCAGGATGCCCATGACGTGTACGTGTAGGATGAACCAAATCTTCATTGAATTGAATTTTTCCATTATAAGGTGCTCGCACCTGTTCTGCAGTACCTCCAGTGAAGACTCCGCCAGTATGAAAAGTTCTTAATGTTAGTTGAGTGCCCGGTTCTCCAATGGATTGGCCCGCAATAATACCTACAGCTTCTCCTAATTCCACCAAGTGACCATGAGTAGGACTTTGGCCATAACACAATCGACAGATCCAAGATGTATTCCTACAGGTAAAGGGAGTTCGGATAGATATTGGTTGGGTTTGAAGGGTTTTAAATCGATTGATAAGTCCAATTCCAATATCTTGATTTCTAACGGCAATGCATCGTGAACCTCTGTATATATCGTCTGCTAATACACGACCAATTAATGTTTGTATCCATATTCTTTCCGGCATCATTCCATTCTGGGTATTCACCGAAATTCCTTGAATGGTACCACAATCCGTTCGACGTACAACAATGTGTTGAACCACTTCAACAAGTCTGCGTGTAAGATATCCAGCATCTGATGTTCGTACAGCAGTATCTACAACCCCTTTACGAGCTCCGTAGCAAGAAATTATATATTCTGTTAAAGAAAGCCCTTCGCGCAAATTGCTTTGAATAGGTAAATCAATCATTTGTCCTTGTGGATCCGACATTAATCCTCTCATACCCACTAATTGGTGTACTTGAGACGCATTTCCTCTAGCTCCCGAAAAGGACATTATATGGACTGGATTAAAGGGGTCGGTCATCCTAAAATTAGGATTCATTTCTTGTCGAAAATATTCACTTGTAGCATACCATATCTCAATGGATTGGCGTAATTTTTCTACTGCATGTACATTCCCATAATGATGATGTTGTTCCAAAATCAAACTTTGTTGTTCAGCATCTTGGACTAGCCATCCTTTAGAAGGTATTGTTAAAAGGTCATCAATTCCTAATGAAATGGATGTATCCGTAGCTTGACGGAATCCCAGAGTCTTTACTTGATCCAGGATATGTGATGTATATGCCATTCCAAAGTGATCTATTAATCTGCTAATAAGTCGTTTAATGGCAGTTCCACCTATCACTTTATTGTGAAAGACTAGATTGGCCCGTTCTGCCATAAGTACCTCCATATTCCACTCAGTGGGATTCGGTTCAACAATGGGTTTGAGTCAATGATTGGAAAACTGCCTTTTCTTTATCTTGATTTGCGTAGAAATTGAAAAACTATGATTTTCGTTAAACCATGAAGACCTGAATTTACATCGGTATCATAAATTTTCTTATCTTAGATACCAACCATCTATATGATCTATATGATTAGATATCATATGATTAGCTAGCATATGAATAGGCCCGGCAAAAACCTTGTATAGCTTCTTCGATTTCTCGATAAAAAGAAATATGACCAACATTGGTTCGAATGTATATAGAACGAATTTCTTTTTTTGTACTTCTTACTACTAGATAATGCTGATAAATTTGATGATAGGTACCTAAAGATGCATAGTGAACTTCGATAGGAACTTCTCTTGACGAAATAATGCGTTGATCTAGTCGCCACCGGAGCCACAAAGGACAATCGAAGTTTATTCTTTTTTGTTGATAAGCTCCAATTGCAACATAGGAATAACAAAAAAAGGGTTCTTTTTTTTTCGTATACTAATAGTAATGATCTCGAATTCTTGCATTTTTTAGATTTATAAAATTTCCGCAATTCCGTGGAATATACATATTTGAATAAATACCTCGACGATTCCCGCTCGTTAATATGTAAAGTCCAATAAGCATATCTTGAGTTGGTACGGAAATAGGATCCCCAATAGCCGGAGACAGGAGGTTCGTATGAGAAAACATAAGTAAACGAGCTTCTGCTTGAGCTTCTAAAGATAAAGGCACATGAACAGCCATTTGATCCCCATGAAAGTCTGCATTGAATCCCATACAAACTAATGGATGCAAACAAATAGCACGCCCCTCTACTAAAATGGGTTGGAATGCCTGTATACCTAATCGATGCAGAGTCGGCGCTCCATTCAGCAATACGGGATGTCCCTGCATAACTTCTTGAAGTATTTCCCATACAATCGGTTCTTTTTCCCGAATTTAACTCTTTGCAATTCCTATGTTCGAAGCAAAATGTTTTCGAATTAGACCACGAATTAGAAATGTCTGGAAAAGTTCTATTGCTATTTCGCGGGGCAATCCACATCAATGTAATGAAAGTGATGGACCTACAACAATGACAGAACGACCCGAATAATGAACCCGTTTCCCAAGTAGAGTCTCGCGAAATCTTCCCTCTTTGCCCTGAATTATATGAGAAAATGATTTGTAAACCTTTTTGTGACCGTCCCTCATCGGTTGTCCGCGGATTCCATGATGAAGAAGTGTATCCACGGCTTCTTGTACCAATTTCTCCTGACACATTACTAATTCTCCTGGAGTAGATCAACTTGTTGTTAATAAATCGATAAGAGTATGATTCCGATAGATAACTCTTGTATATAGTTGATGAATATGAGAGCTCATTAGTTAACCCCCATCGATTTGAATAATCGGTCTCAATTCGGGAGGAAGAACTGGTAAAAGACATAAAACCATCCATTCTGGTTCTATATTTGTTCGGAGAAAATGCTGAGCTAATTCTATGCGTCGAACCAAAAAATTCTTTCTTCTTCCAACTTTTCGATCTTCCCATTCGTTTTGATTGTCCGGGGATCCCTCTTCCCCTAATTCTTTCCATTCTATCAACGAAGAATCCATAAGAATTCTCAAATCCAGATCGGCCAATTGTTCTCGGATAGCACCCGCTCCACTTGAAATTTCTCGATTTCGAAATATATGAAAACCTTGGGTAGTAAAAAAAAGTGGTATGCTGTGTTTCCAAGATTGGATTTCTTATTCGAATGAACCTCGTAATCGTAAGAAAGTGGGTTTTTTTACTACGGGTCTTGCAAACGAAAAATTGAGATAGGATCCAATCCAATAAGATCTCCCCCTTTGAAAATCGGACGTGAAGGTTTCCTTTCATCCGGCTCAAGTAGTTATACCAAATAAAAAAAACAAAGGGTTTTGACTTTGAAAATCTATAAAAAAACTCTAATCTAAAAGAAAAAGGTTTACTCTTTACTCTAGTTCTCAATAAATACCAATCAACATTTCTTTGACATATTCTTTTTTTTTTATTTTCTTTATTATTTATCCAATTCTCAATTAAGGCAGAAAAGAAATGAAAAGTAAAGTTCTTGAGTAGTCTACTCCCCTTCGAATGCGGAATCTTCAAAAATGGATTAATTAAATTAATTAAATAAAAGAGTATCCCGAAATTCATAAGAGATTTATTTGTCTTTGTATCATTCCATTCGATCTTTTTGGTCCAAACGTCGCCTCGATGGTTCTGTAAGGATGTCCTTAAGCCTATATGCGATGTATAGACTTCTGCAACCACGATATATTTGCTTATTTGAACATAATTTCTGTTCTTTCTAAAAAAGATGGAATCGCTAATTCTACAAGAAAAAATATTTTTTTTTTCACGAGGTACGTACAGTTTGAAATTTATATTTATAATTTCATATTTTTTGTTACTGAATTGACCATAGACCAATTCCCTTTTTATTAGGGAGTATTCAATACATCCATAATTCTGAGTTTCATGTTTCTCATTCCAAGAGACATGTGAGATTGAGGGCATCCCAATTAAATTAAATGGAATGACAGTTTCTGATTCGGAATCTGTACAATAAAAATTTTTATCAAATGACACATCGCAGTATACTAGACTTTCTAATTCCTTTAGAGATTTATCTAAAAGATTTGCGATATAACTAGGAAGACGTTTCAAATACCACACATGAGTTACTAGGCATGCCAGTTTTATATAGCCCATTTGATATCTACGTATCCGAGAATCAATAAATTCTACTCCGCATTGTTCACAAAATTTTGGGTCGTCCTTTTTATCTCTGATTACTCGATAATTTCCACAAGCACAAATCCCACTTTTTATAGGCCCAAAAATTCTTTCACAAAATAATCCATCTTTTTCGGGTTTATTGGTTTTGTAATGAAAAGTATAGGGTTTTGTTACCTCCCCCACTATCTCTCCATTAGGTAGGATTTTTTTTGCCCAAGCACTTATTTGTTGAGGAGAAACTGATCCAATTCGGAGTTGTTGATGTTTATACTGATCAATCATAGAATAAAAATTCTGATTCAGTCCAATTAAGCTTCCTTCCTATGAATCCGGAAGTTCTTCTCGGATACAAGGAAATGATTCAGTTCCATAGCTAAAGATCGTAATTCTCGAACTAGCAATCTAAAAGATTCTGGAGCATCTGTAGGTTTAGGTATTGTTCCTCCAATGATCGTAGTCCCGAGTACTTCTTGGCGAGTTTTAATATGATCAGATTTATAAGTAAGCATCTCTTGTAAAATATGAGCAACACCAAATCCTTCCAAGGCCCAAACCTCCATTTCGCCTACCCGTTGTCCTCCCTGCTTGGCCCTTCCTCTAAGTGGTTGTTGTGTAACAAGTGCATAATGTCCACTGGAACGTCCATGTATTTTATCATCAACTTGATGAATTAATTTCAAAATATAAGGTTTTCCCATTATAGCAGGCTGTTTAAAAGAATTCCCTGTTCTTCCATCAAAGATTTTGCTTTTTCCTGGATACTCGGGTTCAAATATCCATGGATTAGATGTTTGTTTACTGGCTTCATATAATTCAGAAAACACTAGTTTTCTCGAAGCTTCTTGTTCATATCTCTCATCAAAAGGTGTTATTCGATAATGTCTTTCTAGCATACCTCCTGCTAACCCGAGCGAGCATTCAAATATTTGTCCTACATTCATTCGTGAAGGTACCCCTAGTGGATTGAAGACCATATCAACGGGTCTTCCATCTTGCAAATAAGGCATATCCTGTCTAGACAAAATTTTTGAAACGATACCTTTATTTCCATGTCTCCCAGCCACTTTATCTCCTACTTTAATTTCACGTTTCTGTAAAATATATATACGAATCGTTTCTGGATTATAACTGGAACCCCCCTTTTTTTGGATCCATCTCACATCAATAACTCTACCCCTACCGCCTGTAGGTAGTTTTAGACAAGTTTCCTTTGAGGTGGATACCTGAATGCCAAGTATAGCTCGTAATAATCTATCTTCGGGGGAATACGAGGATTCTTTTGCCATTTGAGGTGTTAATTTACCCACTAAAATATCACCCGTTTCTACCCACGACCCGAGGATCACAATTCCATTTTTGTCTAAATTTCTGAGTAAATGGGCTTCTAGATGTGGAATTTTATTAGTGATTCTTTCAGAACCATAGCTTGTCATATGAGTCTGAATTTCATATTTCCGTATGTGAAAAGAAGTATAAATATCTTCATAGACCAGACGCTCATTAATGAGTACAGCATCTTCAGAATTGTAACCTTCCCATGGCATATAAGCTACTAAGACGTTTTTTCCCAAAGCGAGTTCGCCGTCAACTGTAGCAGCACCATCCGCTAAAATTTGTCCCTTTTTTATACATTTACCTCGGCGAACCTGGGGTTTTTGATGCATACAAGTATTTTTGTTGGAACGTTGATATATAGTTAATGGAATGCTTAGAGTATCTCCATTACCAAATAAAAATATCCTGTCAGTATTGGTATAAATGATGTTTCCCTCGTGTTCGGCTATAGCGGAAACCCCTGAATCTAAAGCTACTTGGCGTTCCAATCCAGTTCCAACAATGCATTTTTCGGACTGAGAAAGCGGAACTGCTTGACGTTGCATATTAGAACTCATTAAAGCTCGATTGGCATCATTATGTTCAATAAAAGGAATCAGAGAAGCTCCAATAGAAAAATATTGGAAGGGAAAAATACTTCGAAGATGAACCTGTTCCCATGCAATCGTAAGAAATTCTTGACGGTATCGGGCTGGAACAGTCTGTTCCTCCTGAATATCTCGATTAAGTGCCAAAGAATTTCCTGTTGCTACCATATAGTATTCATCTCTACTTGGTGATAAATAAAGCATGCGTATTCTTTTTGATCTCTCAGATATTTCATAAAATGGACTTTCTATGGACCCCCAACTACCAATCCTCGCATGAATTGCTAGAGATCCAATAAGTCCAACATTGATTCCTTCCGACGTGTCAATTGGACAAATGCGTCCATAGTGACTAGGGTGGATATCTCGTATCCGAAAACTAGCAGTTCGCCCCGTCAATCCTCCAGGGCCCAAATAACTCAATTTTCTCCCATGAACTATTTGGGTCAATGGATTAGTTTGATCCAAAACTTGAGATAATGGATGTAATCCAAAAAAAGATTCATAAGTAGTTGTTAATGGAGTTGAAGTCACCAAATTCTGAGGAGTCGGTATCAATTTATGTCTAATTGCTCCACATATAGTTCCTCTAACCATATTTTCTAAACGAACCAGGGCCAATCCAAATTGATCTTGTAATAGATCTGCTACCGAACGAATACGTTTATTTTTCAAATGATTTATATCGTCAAGTATACCCATTCCAAATTTCATTCCAATCAAATGATCCGCAGCTGTCAATATATCTCGTGGTAACAAAAATGTATTGTTCTGAGGTATATCAAGATTAAGCTTTTGGTTCATATTTCGTCGACCAATCCTTCCTAATTCACATCTTTGTTGAAAAAATTTTTTTTGTAATTCTTTACATAAAGATTCAGAAAATACTGGATCTCCACCAACACAAGCAAATTGTCGATAAAACTCCAAAATGGCATTTTCTTTTGACCCTATTTTTTTTTTATCCTTATCATTTAGGAAAGAAACGAAAATTTCAGGATAACAAACATTCTCTAGAATTTCGCTTAAATTCGAACCCATAGCTGATGATAAAACTAGAATAGATATTTTCTGTTTCCTACTCACACGAGCCCATATCCTTGCTTTTCTATCAATCTCTAATTCTAATCTACCCCCCCAGTCTGATATTATGGTGCCAGTATAGACCGAAATTCCGCTAGGGTCCAATTCTGAACGGTAATAAATACCAGGGCTTTGCAATATTTGATTGATTACAATTCTGTATATTCCATTTACTATAGAAGTTCCCAGAGAATTCATTAAAGGAATGTTTCCAACAAAAATAGTTTGTTCTTGTATGTCCCTACTACTTTTCCAAATTAATCCCGCAGATACATATAATTCAGCAGAATATGTAAGCGATTCATATACAGCATCTTTTTCGTTTATCAAGGGTTCTAATAATTGATATGTTTCTACAAATAATTGAAATTCAATTTCTTGATCTGTATCCTCAATTTTTGGAAACTTAAAAAGCCCTTCTGGTAAGCCCCGATCAATGAACCTACAAAACCCTTCAAATTGTATCTGATTCAATCCAGGTAGTGTAGACATTCCTTCATTTCCATCCCCAAGCATTTTCAATTTCCCCGTGAATTTTATCGAAAAATATTCCACCGATTTGCTGCCATTCTTCATCAAATCACATGAATCAATTTAGCAATACTGGAATTTCTGTTCTTTATACTGAATTACATGAAATTTTAACTAATCCCGTGTATGAAATACCTATTATGAAAAGAGGAATAAATAAAATAGAATTTTATACTCAACTTCGAAGGAAGGAATTTGCAACAAAACAAACAGATAGAATCTAAATTATAATCTCAAAATGGAAATGAATTGAAAAATTCGACCCGGATTTCAAGATTTTTTTCATTTTAAGGAATATAAAAAAATGCATCCCGGTTCTATCATTATTATGATATTCCATATTCCAATTCAATTGGATACCAGAAAAAATGAATTCGGATTGTAAATTGCAGTCATATTTGTTTGGGACAACACATAACATGTCGTGCTTCTCCCTATTTTACAATTTTTCTATTCAATAAATTGAATAGAAAAATTGTAAAATAGGGAGAAGCACGACAATTTCTTGATAATTCCGTTCCGCATAGTATCGGTATTATATATATATGGATGGATAAGATACCCGATTAGATAATATCTGTGTAACTATTCAAATTTATGTTCTAGGGTTTACATATATTGACAGTTGCTGTTATAATTGGAATGGAGAAAGTTTTTTTTTCAATAAAAAAGCAATATGGATTGGTTATGTATCAATTTTCTTTTCTTATCTCATTAAGAAAAAAACCATTTTAGATTCAAATCTTAAAGAATAATTCATAAATGAATAGTTAACGGTTGCGAATTGTCTCGATATTTTTTTTTTTTTTCAATAGAAAAAAAAGGGGTATTCTCATATACTTCATATATTTATATATCTATATCTATTTGGCGGCATGGCCGAGTGGTAAGGCGGGGGACTGCAAATCCTTTTTCCCCAGTTCAAATCCGGGTGTCGCCTAAGCAATAAGACATTTGAAATGAAATATTGTATTACGTTTTTTATAGAAAACTTTTTTCCAATAGAAGCAAGCTAGGGAAAAGGAGTCTTGAGACTTTCGTTTGATTATAAATTCTAAGCATCAGTAGGTTTATTCTAAAAAATGCTGTATGTAAATATTTTCGTCTCGGATTCAAGTAGTGAAAAGGAATCCATAAATTTAGAAATGATAGTTCTTTCACTACACAACTATTGTAGTGTCCGTCTACTGACTGGGTCTCGAATTAGATTGGATAAGGATAAGTTGGATAGGGAATTCCATTTTTAGTTAGAGAACGGGCGGAAGAAAAACCTTGTATACAGACTGATGGAAAGTCTATTAGTGCTTCCACATTTCATTAATATTAGTTAGATTAGTTAGATTGAATAGTTTTTAATTTAGCTAATTCGCTTTCTTAATCTTAAAAGTATATATATATATAATTATATAATATAAATATAATTTCTTATATATATAATTTAAAATATTTTACAAAATTTTTTTATTCTAAAATCGAATAGAAAAAAGAAAATCTTTCTTTTCACTAACCTCTAGTAAAAAAAATGAATAGGCAAGCTATCTTCCGATTATTTTAGTTTTTTTAGAGAACGAATCGGGAGACATTACGAAATTTTTTCAAATAGAAATAAGAAAGAGTATAAGTATGCAAATGAATCTGTCTTGATTCTTTTTTTTATACTTAATGAAATTACTTAATGAATTAATGAAATGGGGGGGTAAAACAGAAATCTTATTATTCCTACCTGTTAGTAACATTCATTTACTTAAAACTTCCGAGGATGTTTCCGGATGTGTTGTTTATGCTTAATATTTTCCTATTTTACTAAAAATCATATAAAAAAAACTTTTTAGATGTTCTAATAGAAAGGATTCTTGTTTTTCGTCAATGGTGTTAGCCCTGAATCCTTTTTTTGACTCTCTAACAGTAATTCCGCTATTATTATAGTCTTTTTAGTGAATAATACAAAAGAAAATAATAGAAGAAAAATTTTTGAATAATAATTAAAAAATTCCTTCATATTTTTAGAGATAGGAGACAAAATTTACATGGATATAGTAAGTCTTGCTTGGGCTGCTTTAATGGTAGTTTTTTCATTTTCTCTTTCCCTCGTAGTATGGGGAAGAAGTGGACTATAGGGATACTCAAAATTGAGTTAAGGGATCAAAGTACCCATTTTGTTTTCTACTTGGGTTTTTCAATTTCTTAACTTTAACTATTGAATTAAAGTATTTCATTTATACTAATTAATTGAGTTCAAATATAAACAAATATAAAATAGATCTGCATTTCAGGGTTCTATTATATTCTAGTAGTGTAATGTATTCTATGTATATGTATATTATAGAAATTGAAAATACTCTTTCAATCAAACAAAGATTTGAATTATATCTATATTCGTATTTTGAGAAAATCAAGAGAATCCAATAGAATAGGAAATTGCTTCCTATTCCAACCGAATTCTTCTTAAAATTTCTCTTTCGATGAACTGACGCTTAACCAGGTTTTATATATATAGAAAATGGGGGACCGCGTAATCCCCATTCCTGCCCCCCTTTTTATTTTTTTAATATGATACCGGGATTGTAAAAAGAATCCGAAGAATAAGAGTTGTTTTTTGATTATTTCAGATTCATTGGAATCAATACAAATCAAATAGATGAAACTAAAAAAAAATTGGACGCAATTCTCAGTCAGATAGTAGAAATCAAATATATTTGATTTCTACTATCTGGATTACGGTGATTGTAGTCCGATCTTTTTTTTTTAGACTAAGACCAAAAATTGAAAACCTTTTTCATTTTTTTTAATCATTGATTACATTGATAAAAATGAAGAAGTCAGATTTCAGTGAAATTAGTCACTTTGACTTACCGTTTTTACGTAAATTATAAGTAAAAAAGCAGTAGGAACTAGAATAAACAGTGCAGTAGCAATAAATGCAAGAATATTTACTTCCATAATCTTTATTATGTTTTATTTCTCTTAAATTTCCAATAAAAAATTCGGGATTTAATCCCATAGAGATGATAAATCTTTCATCGATAATTAATTCAACAATGGTATAAATTGGATTTCGATGATATCAAATTGGATCAATATCACGAATAACAATATCTTAGTTATCAAATCGACTCATCGTCGAGAATTAAATAGTATAACATAGGAAGATCTTTTATCCATACTAAATAAAACAAAAAAACATTTTTTTTGATGCAATTCAAAATTTCCTTTCCTTCCTTATTAGAAATAATATTTTGTTTATCCATTTTATTCCCTTTCACACAAAAAATGAATAGATGTCTTTTTTTTGGGGGGGTTGGATCCATCGGGACTGACGGGGCTCGAACCCGCAGCTTCCGCCTTGACAGGGCGGTGCTCTGACCAATTGAACTACAATCCCAGGGAAAGGGGTGTACAGTATACATATTTTTACGGTTTCTTTCAAACGCTTTTCTTTTTCTATTTCGGATTCGAACCATTTTGCTGTAAATGAAAGAGGCGGATTTTTGTATATATTGATTGATATCTATATCGATATGCACTTTTGTGAGATCGACACAGATTACGAGCAATCTTTTTGTTATTGACAAATCGATTGAAAATGGAATCAATGAAAAAAAACAAAAAAATATTTTTTTGTTTTTTTAAATATTTTCCCTAGATTTTCTATTTACAGATCTTGATATGAATCGAGATTATTAGCAAGATTCGAATTTGTGGAAAGATAGAATACAGAAAAAAAAAGAATAGGGATGTTTAATATTTGGATTCTTCCGTATCAGAGCACATCAGTCATTTCCGGAGAACAATAAATGGGTTATATAACTTCATAGTGGATTGGCAAATTATTGGGCCGAGCTGGATTTGAACCAGCGTAGACATATTGCCAACGAATTTACAGTCCGTCCCCATTAACCGCTCGGGCATCGACCCAGGAACAGGAAGAATACATTTCAGTTTTTATTGAAAATTCATGATCAACCTCCTTTCGTAGCACCCTACCCCCAGGGGAAGTCGAATCCCCGCTGCCTCCTTGAAAGAGAGATGTCCTGAACCACTAGACGATGGGGGCATACTTGCCCGACCGCCATTATACTACGTTCATAGTATGAACAGTTTTTTTGAATTGTCAATATAATGGAATGATATGATTCGATAAAAAAAATTTTTACATCTTTCAGAATTCCATAGAAATTTTTGATTAATCATTTTGATTTCGAAAGAGAAAATCCTTTACGGGAATGATTGGTTTGTTGGAAAGGACGGTAGGTTAAAACTTCATTTCTTTCACTGTCCTTTATTACTAAGATTCGATAGGTATTAGGTATATTTATATCTAATCCTAAGCCGGGAAATAAAAAAACGATAATCAATCTGGAAATTGGGTAAATAGAGATCAACAAGTTTTTGAAATTCTTTTCAAAATAAAATACGAATTTGGTTTAGGGACAGGACAAATGGAATCCATTTATCAATGATTCGATGAAATATTTGAATTGGTGAGTACATTTATGTATCAATGAAATGAATTTGGTGTTATGATTAGAATGACTTCCAGACTCAATTTTGAAAGAATGTATTCCATTGATATTGGTCAAATCCAATATGAAAAAATTATTATTATTTTATTATATTCTATTCACTAGGTAAATACCATTTTTTGTTCTTTGATAAGTCATTATGCAAATTATATAAATTATATATTGATGTACATATATTAGAATCCCATTTATATAATTTATATAAATTTATATAATAAGTATACGCAGTAACAATTAGATGTACTAGTCATATTAGCTAGTTCCTTATTTAGGAATTGAATCAAATAGGGCCCCTTTAACTCAGTGGTAGAGTAACGCCATGGTAAGGCGTAAGTCATCGGTTCAAATCCGATAAGGGGCTTTTTACTTTTTTTCCAGAAATAAAGCAGTCGTATTTCTATTTTAAGGAAGAATCGAAATATTGTGGATATTTGGAACAAGTTTCTATTTGTAATAAAAAATCAAGTAATCATAGAATTTCATTAGAATATAGTAAAGAAAGAAATTAAAAAAAAAAGTGTAAAATTTTTAAAAAGGGAAAGATTAACAAAAAGTAAGTGGACCTAACCCATTGAATTATACCTATATTTACTATTCTGATATTCAAATTGGATAAAGATGAAATTCGAACAATGATTTTTTCATTTTCTTTTTAATACTTTTTTGGTTTAGACTCCCTAAGAATCTGTCGATATTTCCAATTAAATCTTCTTGTTCCTGTGAAGGTCCTATAAAAAAAAGGGCTATGCCCTTTCTTTACTCAGAAGGGCCTTATTCCAAGTTCCACCAAACAAGTTTTTATTCATTTGAAACATCTTTTTTTCCGAATACAAGAAAAAATTCATTTCAATTTCAATTATTTCTATAAGATAAAATCGATATAGATAGATTTTATCTTATAGAAATAATTGAAAAATACATTCAATTATGTCTTCGCGTATCAAATATTTTCTTTTCATATCGATGCGTACGATATTTTTCCAGCAATTAATGTATGTGAGACAGAAACTTTCACTTACAGTTTTTTCTTTTTAATATTGTATTTCATTTTTTTTAATAATTAATAAAATAATAATAATAATGAATAAAAAAATCAAATAATAATTAATAAAAAGAAAAAAGTGTAAATCAAATAGAAATTTATAAAATCTATGATCCTAGAGTAGTTCCCTAGACAAAATAGAAGTAAGTTCACAAACAAGATTCAAGAATAAGATTCTCTGATGAAAGGAGAGAAATATGTCTGAGGATCCGCTGGGTATAAGGAGTGAAAGAGGGGATCATTTGTTTCTTGAACAGTTCTTTTAAAAAAATTTTCTATCGGATTTTTGAGTCATAGGAGATTTTATGATTTATGACTTGGAGGATTTTTAAGAATAGAAAGGAATAACTACATTGAGTTCATCGATTTGCCCTAGATATCAATAGACTCATAAATTATTTTTTATTCGAAACCAATTAAAATTAAAAAAGAAGGGAAAGTGTACGAGAAAATTATCTCTCTCTATATATAGATAGATAAATGATAAAAGCCTCGAGGGTCCGTCCCATCCCTGAAAATGCTATGAGGTGTTGGGAAATGGTTGAAGTAGTTGAATAGGAGGATCGCTATGACTATAGCTCTTGGTAAATTTACCAAAGATGAAAATGATTTATTTGATATTATGGATGACTGGTTGCGGAGGGACCGTTTCGTTTTTGTAGGTTGGTCCGGTCTATTACTCTTCCCTTGCGCCTATTTCGCCTTGGGGGGTTGGTTCACAGGTACGACCTTTGTAACTTCATGGTATACTCATGGATTGGCAAGTTCTTATTTGGAAGGCTGCAACTTCTTAACCGCTGCAGTCTCCACTCCTGCTAATAGTTTAGCACACTCTTTGTTGTTACTGTGGGGTCCTGAAGCACAGGGAGATTTTACCCGTTGGTGTCAATTAGGTGGTCTGTGGACTTTTGTTGCTCTCCACGGCGCTTTCGCATTAATAGGTTTCATGTTACGTCAATTTGAACTTGCTCGATCTGTTCAATTGCGGCCTTATAATGCAATCGCATTCTCTGGTCCAATTGCTGTTTTTGTTTCTGTATTCCTTATTTATCCACTGGGTCAGTCTGGTTGGTTCTTTGCTCCTAGTTTTGGTGTAGCAGCTATATTTCGATTCATCCTCTTTTTCCAAGGGTTTCATAATTGGACATTAAACCCATTTCATATGATGGGAGTTGCTGGTGTATTGGGCGCGGCACTACTATGCGCTATTCATGGTGCCACCGTAGAAAATACTTTATTTGAAGATGGTGATGGCGCAAATACA